AGGGATAGGCCAATTAAACGGTATTCCCGTAGCAATTGGGGTTATGGATTTTGAGTTTCTGGGGGGTAGTATGGGATCCGTAGTCGGGGAGAAAATTACCCGTTTGATTGAGTATGCTACCAAAAAAGCTCTACCTCTTATTATAGTGTGTGCTTCCGGAGGTGCACGCATGCAAGAAGGAAGTTTGAGCTTGATGCAAATGGCTAAAATATCTTCTGCTTTATATGATTATCAATCAAATAAAAAATTATTTTATGTATCAATCCTTACATCTCCTACTACTGGTGGGGTAACAGCGAGTTTTGGTATGTTGGGAGATATCATTATTGCTGAACCCAATGCCTACATTGCGTTTGCGGGTAAACGAGTAATTGAGCAAACATTGAATAAAACAGTACCTGAAGGTTCCCAAGCGTCCGAATATTTATTCCAGAAAGGTTTATTCGATTTAATCGTACCACGGAATCTTTTAAAAAGTGTTCTGAATGAGTTATTTGAGCTCCACGCTTTCTTTCCTTTAAGTCAAAACAAGTACAAATACAAGTAGAATATTAAGTTCAATTCTTTTCTTTCTAGTAAATAATAAAATAGTTAGTTTATCGGAATCAACGGTAAAAATACGAAGGATGGGACTTTTTTTACTGACATAAGATTTAATTGTATAAAAAAGAAATTATTATACATATCATTCATGTCAAAAGATGAATAAGTCCATTTATTTAGTTATACATTCCTTGAACTATTTATTCTATATACTCGCTTAGATAGACACTTCGATCTAGATTTTTCTATATGAATTTTAAATCCAGTTTAATTTGAATAATTTGACATTTACAATTGAATAATTCAAATTCATAATTGTTAATTCTATTAATTTAGATTAATAATTTATGATATTAATTAATATCTAAATATAATTAGATATATACGAATTAATAGGAAAAGGGGGATTCCATAATATCTATAATAGGATAAAAATCCATTAAATTTAAATAAAAAAAAATAGAATTTTTTTGCTATCATTTGCGAATTTTATTCTATATCTATAATTCTTATATATAATTATTATAAGATATTTTTATAACAATATAATAATAACAGGTACAAATAGTAAATCGAGGTACCCATTCTATGACAACTCTCATCTTTCCCTCTGTTTTTGTGCCTTTAGTAGGCCTAGTTTTTCCGGCAATTGCAATGGCTTCGTTATCTCTTCATATTCAAAACAACAAGATTGGTTAGATCCGAGAAGACCAAATCTCATCTATATTCTATATATAGAATATATAGATGAGATTTTTCATTTTTGAAAACTTAGACTTGTATCATAACACAAATATTCATTTAGTGGAATATGATATAAGATGCGTCTTTCTCTGAGCATAACTTTTTTAAAACTTTTCTACATGTAGAAAATGATATATGGGTAAATGTATTCTAGCTATTTGAAAAGAAAATAGAAGAGGATCCGTGGATGTCTGAAATGAAAAGTCAGTATATCTCTATATATTGATATCCATAGTAGGATCGTATAAAAAGGAGGTTCTTATTTTAGATCTAACCAATTTGATAAATTACTTCTAAAGATTCATATCAAAATAGTGCTAGTTGATGAAAGTTATTTCGGAAACAACAAAAAAGAGTAAATTCAAATTAATTTGGACTATTCTCTCAATTCCAAAAAAATGCAATTGAAATCGAATCAAGTAAAGTATGAGTTGGCGATCAGAACATCTATGGATAGAACTTATAGTGGGATCTCGAAAAATAAGTAATTTCTGCTGGGCTTTTATCGTTTTTTTAGGCTCATTAGGATTCTTATTAACTGGAACTTCTAGTTATCTTGGTATAAATTTGATATCTTTTTTTCCGTCTCAACAAATCATTTTTTTTCCACAAGGACTCATAATGTGTTTCTATGGGATCGCGGGTCTTTTTATTAGTTCCTATTTGTGGTGCACAATTTCCTGGAATGTAGGTAGTGGTTATGATCGATTCGATAAAAAAGAAGGAATAGTGTCTATTTATCGTTGGGGATTTCCTGGAAAAAATCGTCGCATCTTTCTCCGATTTCTTATAAAAGATATTCAGTCCGTCCGAATAGAAGTTAAAGAGGGTATTTATGCCCGTCGGGTTCTTTATATGGAAATCAGAGGCCAAGGGGCCATTCCTTTGACTCGTACTGATGAGAATTTGACTCCACGAGAAATTGAAGAAAAAGCTGCTGAATTAGCCTATTTCTTGCGTGTACCAATTGAGGTATTTTGAAAAAGAAACTAAAGAATAAATTCTTTCTTAGCAGGAGAGACAAAACCCAAGAATCTCCTTTCTCTATAACTGAAATTTCTTCAAAATGATCACTCGATATAAAGCAAACGCATATGGAATAGTCATAAAACAAAATAATTTTTGTGGTCTTTTCCTTTATGTGTAGGGAAATCTATTGAATTCAATTCAGTAACAAAACTAGTAAGAAACCGAACTAATAGAGTCATACGATCTATCAAAACATTTTGAAATAAAGAATTTTTCCTTTGCTTTTTAGTTTTAATTTGAAGTCCAACAAATGTTGGACTTGATACTTTAGATCCAGATAGATCTTGTAAATTTTTCATTTTTTTGTCAATCAAACTTTCTTTTTCTTTTTTTATTTTGTGCTCTTTAATGACTAAACAATTGAATATCTTCTAACTTTGTAATTTATTTTTTCTGTCTTGTTTTACCACTCGCTTTTGATCATTACAATATTCTTCCAAAATTCACTCCATTTTTCTATTTCGTACTTATGGCTAGTCAGTGAAATTTTTTTTTTTATATTAAATATTTTTTTTGATAGAAAAAGTATTCTTTTCTTTCGTCTCAAAATATGAATAATATTTCATTACTTGAAGTGATTTGTTCGAGCATTTTTCAAAAGGAAATACTTTATTTAAAATTTAGATATCGGGAAATAATATTTTTTATTATTTATTTTTTGTTTATTTCTTTAGTGGATTTTTATTCTATTTATTTTTTTTTTCTAGACTCGAGGACTAACCAGGAAATAAAAAAAAAAAAAAAATGGATACCCTAGAAGAGGACTCATGCTTGATAAAAATTTTGGATCACATAGAATCGGCGAATAAAGTGGGTTCATTAACAATTCACAAATGAAAAAATGGCAAAAAATAAAACATTTAATCCTTTCCTCTATCTTACATCTATAGTATTTTTGCCCTGGTGTATTTCTTTCTCATTTAATAAAAGTTTGGAATCTTGGGTTACTAATTGGTGGAATACTACACAATCCGAACCTTTTTTGAATGATATTCAGGAAAATAATATTCTAGAAAAATTCATAGAATTAGAGGAACTCCTTCTCTTGGAGGAAATGATTAAGGAATACTCAGAGACACATTTACAAAAGTTTCATATAGGAATCCACAAAGAAACGATCCAATTAATGAAGATATACAACGAAGATCATATGCATACGATTTTGCACTTCTCGACAAATATAATATGTTTCATTTTTCTAAGTGGTTATTCTATTCTGGGTAATCAAGAACTTGTTATTCTTAACTCTTGGGCGCAAGAATTCGTATATAACTTAAGTGATACAATAAAAGCTTTTTCTATTCTTTTATTAACTGATTTATGCATCGGATTTCATTCGCCCCATGGGTGGGAACTAATGATCGGTTCTGTCTACAAAGATTTTGGATTTGTTGATAACGATCAAATTATATCTGGTCTTGTTTCCACCTTTCCAGTAATTCTAGATACTATTTTTAAATATTGGATTTTCCGTTATTTAAATCGCGTATCCCCATCACTTGTAGTGATTTATCATTCAATGAATGATTGAAAAATGACAAATGAGTAGATCATTTTTGTGACTATACATAAGCAAAACTTTTTAAATCGTACTTATTCTTTCTATTTGTACTGATCCCAGGGATTTTTTCTATATTATTAGAGTCAAATTTTTCCATTAAAGTAAATAGCATAATTGTGGATAGAGAACTATATTAGTGATCTACCCATTTTATTGTAGAAATTTTTGGGATCCATAAGTGTACCATGCCAACTAAAAATAATTTTTCTTGGATAAAGAAACAGATTACTCGATCCGTTTCTGTATCACTCATGATATATATCATAACTCGGGCATCTATTTCAAGTGCATATCCCATTTTTGCACAGCAGGGTTATGAAAATCCACGAGAAGCTACTGGGCGTATTGTATGCGCCAATTGTCATTTAGCTAATAAGACCGTGGATATTGAAGTTCCACAAGTAGTACTTCCTGATACTGTATTTGAAGCCGTTGTTCGAATTCCTTATGATATGCAATTGAAACAAGTTCTTGCTAATGGTAAAAAGGGGGGTTTGAATGTGGGGGCTGTTCTTATTTTACCTGAGAGTTTTGAATTAGCTCCTGCTGATCGTATTTCCCCTGAGATAAAAGAAAAAATGGGTAATCTCTCTTTTCAGAGCTATCGCCCTGATAAAAAAAATATTCTTGTGATAGGGCCTGTTCCTGGTCAGAAATATATTGAAATCACTTTTCCTATTCTTTCACCCGATCCCGCTACTAAGAAAGATGTTCACTTCTTAAAATATCCTATATACGTAGGTGGAAACAGGGGAAGGGGTCAGATTTACCCCGACGGAAGTAAGAGTAACAATACAGTTTATAATGCTACAGCAGCAGGTATAGTAAGCAAAATCGTACGAAAAGAAAAAGGCGGATATGAAATATCCATAGTAGATGCAGCAGATGGGCGTCAAGTGGTTGATATTATCCCTCCAGGACCAGAACTTCTTGTTTCAGAGGGCGAGTCTATCAAATTTGATCAACCATTAACAAGTAATCCTAATGTGGGTGGATTTGGTCAGGGAGATGCAGAAATAGTACTTCAAGATCCATTACGTGTCCAAGGGCTTTTATTCTTCTTAGCATCTGTTGTTTTGGCCCAAATATTTTTGGTTCTTAAAAAGAAACAGTTTGAGAAGGT